ATAGAGGAGAAATCGAAAGGAATTTCCCCTTCTGCCCTATCTCTAAAGGGAAAGAAGGACTGTATGACCGCACTCTTAAAGCACTCGTTCTAGCGGATATGTCTTTGTCCCTATTAGATTAGAGCAGTGGAAGATAGATTCATGATATTTGACTATCGGGATTGTGACCATCCTATGAGATTGGACGTTTGTCCCAGCACTCTCAGGCCACTTTCCCAAGACAATAGGCTACGGAGCGGTAAATAGTTTCGTTCTTTTGCCGGATTACGCCTAAGCCGGCCATTCCTTTTCATTTGAATAGGATTACGATATTAACTGGAAAGCTTTGTCAGCCTACCTCAACGGCAGGTGTTATAAGAGAATTGCGGAGCAAGACGCCTTAGGTACTCTTTGAAGCACAAAAAGGATAATGGTAAGGCTTTGTCCCTATTAGATTAGAGAAGGCTTAGAGAACTTTTGCACTCTCGTGCCCTCCTTCTTTACTGAATTGATCTCATTTACTTTATATATAGTAGGTGATAAAGAAATCCTTTAAGTATGAACTGTAAGACCATCTAAATTCTTTTCTTTAGTTTCAATGTCGGTAATAACACCATGAATCCGTTAGGCCAATCCTTCCACTTTGATTTTTCACCTACTAGAAAGTAAATGAAATGTAAATGAACCGCCTACGGAGATCTTCCACTAGTTTAACCGGAAGTAACAAAAATGCCATCCCATCTATACACTTTTTCCAGCCCTACTAATTAGGGTTATCCAAGTTCAGGGATTATGGTTTACGGTAAGCTATTGGAAATGCCAAACCTTAAACTTGGCTTACAGTGAAGACTTCAATGCCCGGGTGAAAAAATGCCCTAACTAAAGTACCAACGGATTCAATAGCACCGTTGTCTTCCCAAGAAAGATCTGCTACGCTAAGCCCGGAAGTGCCTTCGCTCCCAATTAGAAAGAAAGTAACCCGATGCCTTGCCTATATTTAAGTAAGGGTTACATGGCCTGTTCATTCTGCTTTAGCGCGCTATGGTAAGTCCACTACTGAGTGAGCAGCCAATTTGTGATACCTAATAAGGATGTGGAAGTTCAAGAGGGCTTTTGCATTCCTATAAGAGTTTGATTCTTTTCTTATCAAAGGGGATTGGATAAAGCGTCAACTCTGGAGGCTTAACCGCCGGTTCGTAGCAACTCAAGAGGTTCGCAAGATACAAACAAAGGTCCGGTTTAGATTACGAAGAAAAGGCTTCGGGCCTATCTAACTTACTGTTAGCTAGCTTTGCCACAGCAGTACTCCTACTTCCAGATCCAGAAAGATTTGAAACAGCAACATTTTAGCCGATGAGATTAAAGTAAAAGAAGACCACCGCCTCTTTACCTGTCTACGTTACGGTCACCTTAAGTTTAGGCAAGGGAGAAAGGGGCACCCTTATGAATGAATGAAACCCTGTTGTGCTCGGAACCCTGGTTGGTACCTTCTTTGGAAGAGTCTTATTCGGCTGAATCAGCAGATTGGAAAGGCGGGGATCCAGCTGCTGTATCGGACAAGGATCGAAAGACTGGCTTGGATTTTTGCGGGCTGTTAAGAATGAGAGAATTCTAGAGGCGGATACTTTACATTCTTCTGTTTACGAAGGTGGTTTGCCAGGATGATCTACTATTTTATTTGCATAGTTGGAGTTGAACGAAAGATGCGAGAATTGGGGAGCAGATTCCTATGCCTCGAGAGCTGGGAAAGACACTGAAGCGAAGGGGATACAAACTTGGAAACATCCAATGACGGAATCTGACACATCCATTTTGTTTGACCAGTCTCATTCCCATCTCTACCTGATTTATCATTTGTCAGCACTAACATCAAAAGTGATCAGAAACTCCGCCACCAGGCTATTCAATGAATAGGTTATTCACCGGCTGTAATATCCGATATTTCATTTATTCAAATGATTTTTGTACCGGATTTTCTTCGCTAGCCAATCAAGCAAATAGGCGCGGTGCACATCACTGTATTATGCTTAACAAATCAAAGAATAAACCCTAATGGAGCCTGCGAACGCTTTTCCTCCCCCTTTATTAGTAAGCCATCCACGTCCAAACCTGTTGGCGACCCACCAGATAATGACAAACCGAAGGAGAAAGAAACAACCAAGTTAGCATCCTATAGAGATAAGGTGAGAGGCTGCATGGGATTGAAAAGTGAGAAGCAACAAGTTGACCTCATTGCTGCAGGATTGATTACTGTCGATCACAGAGACGAACACAGACCAATCCCGAAAGTGAAAATCAGCCCTAAACTGCTTGAAGAAGTGGCGATCCCTTGGCGTGAAACTCTTGTGATTAAGGTGCTTTCCAGACATGTGGGATACACAGTTATGAAGAGCAAACTCAAGAGCACATGGAAACTTGATGGTGGCTTTGATCTTCTTGAGCTCGGTCCAGGCTACTTTCTGGTCACTTTTGATGTTAGTGCTGACAGACAAAAGGTGATCAATGGGGGGCCCTGGATGATATTTGATCATTATTTATGTGTTAGACATTGGTCTCAAGATTTGTTGCCTTCTTCAGCAACAATTGATAAGTCATTAGTGTGAGTTAGAATCTCTGGTTTTCATATTTCATTCTATGATGAAAACATCCTACTTGCAATTGCTTCAGCAATAGGAAGGCCTAAAAAGGTTGACCAAAATACGTTGCAGATTAGCCGGGGTAGATTTGCCCGTCTATGTGTTGAAATCGACCTCAACAAGCCGGTTATAAGTCAGATTTATGTCCAGGATGATTTGTTCAATGTGGAGCCTTACTTTTCATAGGGGGGACTGCACGTAATATGCCGGAATTGTGGCGTTTACGGTCATTACTCGAAGGATTGCAAACAACCACAGGTGGTGGTTTCCGGTGGCCCACCACAGACCGGCGGCGATTTGGAGAAGCAAGGAAACGGAAATGGCAAGAATTCAAATGCAATAAATAATGGAGGGGCAGGAAATTAATGGAGCTAATTATGATGGGAGCTTTAATAGGAATAATGCCAATATTATGGGAGAGTTATATGGGGAGTGGCTTACGGTTACAAAGCCAAGACGCCAAAGGAAACAAAAGGTTGCTGCCCCTGAAAATCCGAAAATGACAAAAAATACCGATTCTTTTAGGCTTTAAACAAGGCAACTGATGAGCAAGCAATAATGAGCCCCACGAACTCTAAGGAATTTCCAAGAGCTGACGCGGGCAGATATTATTCCTTCAATATAGGCCGAACAAGCAGAGGTAGGGAAGCCTATTGATAGGGGAGCCCGCTCAAGTGGGCCAGGAGGACAACATATAGACCCAACTCTGAATAACAACAAAAACGGTGCGGTGCAAAGGAGGATGCCAATATAAGCAATGGGTTAACGGGCCTTAAAGAAGGGGGGATGATACAAAAGGCAAACCCACAAGCTAACACTTCGACCCCCATTAACATTAGCTCCGATTGCGCACTACAAACAATAAGAGACCCACCCCCTAAAGTGGTAAAGAAGGCAACGCTAGCACTTTCGGTGGTGAAGTGTCCAGTCCTTCCCCCTTCTATTTTCGTGGCAATGAACCAAGTAACCCAAGTGCAGACCACCATGGGCACTATGGGTCTCAACCTCTTGAGTCGCCAATGGAAGCAAGTCACAATGACCATGAACTTCATGCGTATGATGATGAAGTGGAAAAAGAAACCCCGGAAAATGCAATACAAGCCACGCCTTTGGTGGAGGATAATGACATGCAGATGTAATCTGGTGTGTGCCCTGCTCTTTCTATTTTATTATCATGTTAACAAAAATATTTATCTGGAACTGTAGAGGAGCCGGCAACGCAAGCTTTTCACGTATTATGCGTGAGATGTTACGCAAACACACTCCATCTCTAGTGGTTTTGCTTGAAACAAAAGTTTGTGCATCACGGGGCCCAGCGATTCTTAGAAAATTGGGGCGGAAAAATTGTTGAAGGTGAGGGATTATCTGGAAGTATTTGGGTTGGATGGAGCCTTAGTAATCTTCAAGTACATGTTCTAAAATCTACCCCCCAGTTCTTACACATGGGATTGTCATTTAACGGAGAGAGGCCCCCCCGAAATATGGTTTTACTGCCTGCTACTTAAGTCCAAGGCCCTCTAAACGTCATGAAGCTATGGATGAGATTTTGGACTTGAGCAGACATATAAAAGATGCTTGCAGGTGATTTGTTTGACATAGTGGGAAGCCTATTGATAGGGGAAAAGAGGAGGGGCAGAGAATTTTTCCAGAGCAAATATAAGGCTATTTCGTGACTGGATAGATAATTGTGCTCTTATTGATCTTGGCTATACTTTTCCTATATTTACATGGAGAGGGCCTAAGTTTGTGGGCATACTAAAAGGTTTTCAGAAGGCTAGAGTTTTCAAGCGGCTAGATAGAGGTTTATGTAATGCTTGTTGGAGAACCCGCTTCGGTGATGCAATTGTTAATGTTCTCCCCCGTATTTACCAGATCAAATTCTTGTTCAATCAAGCCATCACCCGCTCCTTATTTTTCTGTGTAATAATGCGCCTAACTCTAGAAGGCGTCCTTTCAGAATTGAGAATATGTGGTTACAACACCCACAATTCCAATCGTTCTTGGCCAGCACTTGGGACCCCAACAAGGATCTTCCTACTGCTTGAAATTCGTTAATTGCCCCACTGAAACAGTGGAATGAGACCACTTTTGGCAACCTGATGAGGCGGCTGAAGGCACGCCTCAAAGGTATCCAAATGGTTAGTTCCAGAAGATGGAACAAGTTTCTCGACAGGCTTGAATATGATCTCCAAGCTGAACTGGAGTGGGTGCTGTCCCAAGAGGAGCTTCTCTGGCACCAAAAATCACGGGAAAAATGGATTGTAGAAGGCGACAGGAATACAAGCTTCTTTCATGCAAAGACTTTGAGGAGAAGAAACCGTAATAAAATCAGAAAGCTTAAGGGGACAAATGGGGAGTGGATTGATGATGACTCTTCTCTTTGCAACTTAGCTAATGACTTTTTCAAGTCACTTTTTTCTGATAATAGTGTTGCTGACCCTGTTGTTCATACGCAGCAAAAGTTCCCAAATTGAACAGATGACTTGGAGCAGTGCCTTGCAACCATGGTTAGTGATGCTGAAATAAAAAAAGCAATCTTCTCAATGGGGCCTCTAAAATCACCAGGATGCGATGGTTTTAATGCGGCTTTCAATCATAAATCTTGGGGGTCAGTTGGCAATCAATTTTGTGAGCTGATACGTGATGTTATCTATAAAGACCATGACTTGAAGGATATCAACAAGACACTCCTAGCTCTCATTCCGAAAGTTCCAAGTCCCGAAAATCTCTCACAGTTTCGACCGATTTCGCTTTGTAATGTTACTTACAAAGGAGTGACAAAGGTGATAGTAGGAACGTATGATAAGATAGTAGGAACGTTTGATATCCAAAAACTGCTCAGCAACAGCCAAAGGTTGTTAGGCAAGTGGGGAATCTTTCTCCTAAAGAGTCTCTCTGAGTAGTCTATCAAAGCACAACGAGAATGGCTCTGACTAAGCATCTGGTGAGGGATCAGCTGTGAAGCTAGAAAAGCCAGATGAGGCTGGTGACAAGTTCAAATTGTACTTTTTGTGACCAATATCTGACCGAGAAATGAGTTGATGAACCCCCCCTATCTCGTTGAGGCCAAAGATAGGAATTTTTCCATTCTTCGATGATCCAATGCGCTAAGGGAATTCATGTTCTCAGTATTCACCACTACCCGTAGGTGTTCCTTGATTCTTCCTTTCAAATCTAAATCAAAAAGGATCTAGCCCTCACGAAGTTCAATTCCCAGATGTAGCATTTCTGATGCCACGTTATTGTATCCTTCTTCCCCACCCTCACTTCAAGACAAAAGATCAACAAAGATCGCAAGAAATTCCAGAAGTGAGATGGAAAGAAAACCAGGAAAAAAGAACAGAATCTGGGATCAATCCATACGCGGCTTGCCCGCATTGTCAGTCCTTTGAGAGACATAAAGACCTACCGACAAGGTCTCCTTTGCTTTGTCTTTCCCCTTTGGTCTATCAGCTTTGTCTAAGAGCCTCTTTCTCTTATGAAAAAAAAAGCAATGAAAGACGTGCTCTAGTCCCCTCTCCTTGTGTCTTATAGCTGCGTGGCCAAATAAGTAGCCTCTCTCTTCGTTAGCCCTTCCCCAGCGGGTTGACTATACAGACCTTTCAACTGAAATGAACAGCGTGAAAACTTCACCAAAAGCTTGATGACCGCAGCGAGGCTCAATTTGTGCGATCTTTCTGAGGAGCTCATTCATATGGAATGTTTCAAGCCACCCGATCAGTTCTACTTTTTTTAGTATGGATGCGCTTATATCTGTGCCTAAAGAGAAAGAGGGAGACGCTTTCTAAGCGGTGCAAAAGCCCCCACCCACCCTTACTTATAGGGCATGAATGAAGGTGACCAGCATCGAGGATAGTGCGACCAAAAACTAAGTTGTCCTTGTTGGGAAGGTGGAAATCTGGAATTCTGATTCTAGTAGTCCCCTATCCGTATCTTCAGCCTATCCGTACCGAGCTGAGATTGATTTGGTATTGGTAAAGAGACCCACCCCGCCTGCTAGCCAGCCCCTAAGAAGATATACTTGCAAGAAGAGCGCAAGAGCATGTTGGTTCTTTCTGTTAGCAAATCGATATGTATCCCCCCGATGGATGAAAGCCTATTATCTTCCTCTAGCATCATAAAGAAGTGAGTGGTAGCTTCGAAGGCGGATGCATAGGTTATGGCCGTACAGTTCCTAATTCTATTCCTTTTGAACGTGAGCTAATAGTCAAAAGTCAAAGTGAGAATCTCGTGAAAAAAGAATGGTGGGTGGATAGAGGAAGGCTTATCCGCACGTATCCGACTATCTTCTCTTCGTGACAAGGTTCCTTCCTAGCTTAATGGTAGAGCATAGCTAAACGGCCTTTTTCCGGGGGTCGGATTTGAGAGAAGATTCAAAATGGAAGTAGTTGATCTAGTGACTTCCCCTTTACTCCATAGGGCCTATTAGAAGGATCTTCTTTCATCTGCCATTGATCCGTAATAGCTTCTGATGAGTGAAGCAGCTTTCCTTGGGATATAAGTAGTTTCACCTTCGAGGTTAGTTATGGACTTGAGTGATTTTCTCGGTTAGTAAAGCATGAGCTCTACTTCTGTGAAGAATTGAACTTATTCAATAGTGTGGGTGAGCAGACCGGTTTGTCAATTTTTTTGTGGTGATTGAATTAGAAAGCCTATATCTTATAGCGCCCTCATCCCCCGAGATTGATTCAGGGAGTGCCATAGAAAGAATTACGCTAGCTATCTTATAGATATGGAGCCCATATCTATAAGCCCTCCGAAGAATAGAATTTGAGAGGATCAAAAGTAGGATCTTGTAATAGATCCCTTGCAAATTTAGAGGCTCTCCACATTCACACGGAGTTGGAAGATGGTGCGTGCTACAAAGATGATTTACAAAGAAAGATATTTCGAGGGATATTAACAGTTCTTTCTAAAGAAGGGGAGCAAAGTACCACAGCCCAGGCTTGTCTAGCTTCACTTCAGGGGCTACCAACCACCAAGCTACAAAGCCCAGTACAACGCACATAACTGAGAGAAACCTTATATCACGCGTAAGTATGAATAGATTAAGCCTGAATGAAGTCGGAATGACTTGACACGCGAGGTCTCTCTAGTCACATCGGAAAATCCAGGCTTTCGATCAGGAGATCTGAGCAAGGTGTATACTTCATGGATTTAGAATGGAAGATCCCGCCTATTTACGACAAAAGGCTTCCATGGACTAAGGGAGTAGACTGCATTCCAATTACCATATCCGCACACTTCGTACCTCTTGGACAATCAAGAAGGCGGCTAAGCATTTCTTCCATTTTCTCTTTATGAGATTGAGAATGCATCTGCACACAAAGGTCCTCACGCTCTTTATGAAGAAAGCTCCTACTCTAGTGAGGGGATAAAAAGGTGATGATCTGTGTTTGGTTTTTGCTGAATCTTCACCCATTTTTGTCTATGAATGAATTGGTTAGGACCATCTTTTTCGATAAATCAAAATCCCCATGCATTCGAGATTTATTAGAAAGAAACCCAAAAGACAACATATACTTGAAATTAACAACCCCCTCAAGACAGCTTAACAATATTCCGTCAAGCCTGTAACAGTAGTGAAGAACTTTAGATAACTGTGGTTGGTTGGTGACAGTTTCTTCATCTCAGCCAGTGGTTGCAAGGGAGAAGGGATAAAGATGCACCGGCATTCAAGTAGGCACAAGTTAGCAGCATAAACTAATTCCTCTCCACTCCCCCTTTTCATAATAATAAGGCTATCTAATGAGTATTTGTGAAAGAAGTCCACAAACCCACTCTTCTTTCCCCCAGTACATGGTGGACCGGGGCCTCATCGTCCTTCCAAGTAAGACAACTATAGTGGTAGTGGTATTCTTTTCTCGCTTATTCCTCATTTCTTTGCCTTATTAGATGTTGGGGGATACCTCGTCTATTTCACCGCGGGTGAATAGAATACCTTACATAGTTCCATTCCGCAGCTGGTTCCATAGGAAAGCCAGGTTAATAAACAAACCGGAAAGAACTACTTTTGTAAGTACAGCTTTGTGTATTACCTTGACCTCTTCTCCTCTTATTCCCGGGTCAAAGGTGAAACTTTCGTTCGTGTCAGCGCTGCTCCCTCCCCCCCGAGGTGCTGGCTACATTGCTTTCGAGCGTGAACCCTTACCTACATAAATAGGGTGGGGGGCCTGACATTCAGCTTATGTATCTGAATGTTCTGCGGTTGCTTTGATCAGCGGGGAGAAGAACTCTCGTGTGTTCTCCTTGATGCAGTTTACATACTTCGGGTCTTAGGATTTGATTATAATGATAATGCCCTACGGATAGCATTATAGTAGTCAAAAAACCATACCATATTTGACAAGCAGGTCGCATAATTTATAGCATCCGTGTTAGCTCTTACTACCGCAAGATACTTAGCAACTCCCTCGTATTCGTCACCACCCCCTATGATATTAGTGACTCCCTCATTCATGCTTGGGTGCACCCGCCAGTCGTAATCCTTCAGAGGGACATTCAATTCCCATCCTCATTCTTGAAATCCATTGCAATATTAAGACTTTTTTTCATATATTTATTAGAAATAATTGTTCCCAACATTGGAAGTGGCCTCCTCATGACGAGTTGCTACCTAGTTATCGATTCTACGGGTAAAGCGCTGACGCAGGATAGGATAATAGATGGTAGGATACGAACAAAGCCTGGGAGATTCAAAAGCTACTACGTATTGATTGAAGATAGAAAACCGGAACTTCGTTTAGTTGGTGCCGAATCTCTTTCTTTGACTGGGTTGGTAGTGCAGCAGTGCTGCGATGCTTCTTTATGGATCACAGTTCTTCGTGAAGCGGCATACCTTGATAGAATTCCTTTGGCTCCACCAGTTCTCGGTCATTAGAGACTTTAGGCCTATAAGTCTCTGTAACGCAAATTCCTTTCATTTGCGGGGTCGTTCTACCGTCCAAAGGAAGAAGGTAGTTTAGCTTGCGGCTCGTGAAGCTGATGATATCCTAGCATTTTGAATTCCGGAAAGAGAACACAGCCTTTCTAGTACCTGAGATACATGCTGATTCAATCAGTCGTGGATTCTTTATTGACTCCGTTCGTAACCCCTACCCGTTAAGTTAAGGATCTCGAAATAGAAGTCGTGTGAATGGATTGGTTGTTTTTGGTGCGCTAGTTTCATAGTGTAAATGCTGCTTCATCCTTTTCTCTACCCAATACAGGTGGCGTGAAGGAACATGTCCCTGTACTAATAACATTCTTGAATTAGCTTGCGTAGAGCTGCTTTCTCAAAAGTTACACTATCTTTCTAGATAATAGTTGGGAGTTCTCCAAAAGCATGAACTTATGGGGCTAGGCTATTAGTTGTTTTGGTTCTTTCTGCTTGATAGATGAACTCAGTGTCGTGCTTTAGCCGAGCCGTTTCAGTAGGTTCCACAATTGAGCTATTAGGTGATGCCTCCCTCCTAAGTAAGGGGGAGTTCCTGGGTCACGAGCTGGGCTTGAACCAGCGCTTTCCAGATGCATGGTCCGGATTTCAACCTTGCTGATCGCGACTTGGTTACCCGGTTCGTCCTCGACAAAAGGACTACATCCGGGGGGAGAAGGGGTTCTTCTCCCAAAGTCCTAAGGGCCGACGACAACCACATACCAGGACCTAACGAGAGATTTCTCTCTCTCCCCTCTATCTGTATGCGCCAAAAACCTGTCAGCCCGGCCAGGGCGCACAGAGGTGTGTCCCGGTCCAATTTCAAAAAGCATTGGCGGCCTACCCGCTTTCCTCTCCCGCGGCAAGAGCTCGTTCGCCAAGTCCGAACTCCCACAAAATCGTCAATGACGGCTCTCTTCGATGCTAGCAACCGCGTTTGACCTTTTTCCGCGCTTTAAACAATTTCTTTACATTCTAGCTGAAGGAGAGACTTTACCTTTACTTAGAGAGGGGAAGCGGTACCACGCTCTTCTGTGCTCGTAGGTTGACTTCCCTATGCATCCAGCCGCTTTACTAATGTGAATAGGTTATACTCCAGGGTGGGTTGGTTATATACTGCGCGTTCCTTCTTCAAACCTTTTGGTACGTATTTTCCCCGGATCCACCGGACGAGAAACTCAATTCCGCACTGCTGCTGAGTCGTCGGACTTATCCACCAAGGGATTCGTGGAATTTCTTTGGATTGCGTTGGGGGAAATCTACCAAAGCTAGGCAGATAGATAGACTCCTTTCCCGCTGCTAAGGGAGAGTAAGAAACAAAATCAAATGATTGTTTTTTAATCAGCGCCCCCCTATCTAGTAAGGTATGCAGGTACTAAGAGTCCTCTCACTACCAACCACTTTTTACCATATGGGCATCATCTGGCTGGGTCTTGCCGGTATCAACAACAAGAAAAAAACAACCAAATGGAAACAGCAACTAACTATGGCTCTTGGCCCAGACAACGTTCTAGGCTCCGGGGAGATCGGAGCAACAAGGAACGCCTAGACGACGTTTTTCTTCCTGGGCTGCAGTAAGTAGATCGAGAGGTCGTTCCGCCCCTTGTCCCCGAATATGGGTAATATGTTCTCATTTTTTCTTGCTCCAATCTGACCTAGCTGGCGAGCGATCCCAGTTCGCGGCAGAGAACAAGACAGCAAGCGAGCGTACCTTTGTTCGCTTCTTCTCCACCAAGCACTCCAGTTTCAGGATAACTGTAGGTCGGTGGCTACCTAAGGAAACTCCGATTTGATCCGCCCCCCAGCTGGGAGGCATCTACCTCATCCCGATCACAAGGAGAGGTTCACCATGATGGGGGTACTTTTTTTTCCCTGGAGGAAAGAATGAAATGCATAGGGAACCATCCTTTTGTTGCGGCATGCTCCTCAGATTTACGGATTCGCAGGGGGCCTCAGGCCCTACGACGTTTCGCAAGCCTTTGTCATTGTCAGTCAACTAAGTAGGGCCTTTTGCTTTTTGAATAACCCATTTTCATTATCTTTCATAAGTCAAGTAGGCGAACCTATAGGTCCTTAGTAGCGTTGACAAAGAAGAACAGCCGGAAAAAAGACAGCGAATCCTTTTATTTATATAGGCCAGCTTGACAAGCTACCCTTCCTCTTGATCTGAGGTGCGAAGAGAAAGATCTCTTTTTTTTGACTTCCACTTTTCGATCCCGGCCCTCCTTTGTGCCTATTTTTGACTGAAAGAAAGGGTTTATGAGCCCTAGCCCTGTAAGCCCACACCTGTGTAGAGTAGATCGTTCAACATCTGCGGCCCGGAAAAGTTCCCATTTTTGACCTATTGGTCCTAGTATCATAGGCGACCGAACGGCCGCCCCCTAATTACTAGACCAACCTGCTGTAATAATTCCATAAACACCTAGCGAAGATATGGCAAACAAATAAAGTAGCCCAATGTTCGAATCAGACAATACCATACCAAAATCAAAAGGTACAACGGCCCGAGCGACCAGACTTAACATAAATGTAGCCACTGGAGCCATTCTAAAAAGGGAGAAATTTGCACTACTTGGTGAAATAGGTTCTTTTAGAATCAATTTCAAACCATCTGCTAGAGGTTGTAACAATCCGAACGATCCCACTACATCAGGACCCTTTCGACGTTGCACAAAAGCCATTACTTTTCGTTCAGCTAGCACTAAAAAGGCTACTCCTAGTAGAAGTGGTAGAATTAATCCCAGAATTTCAGCTGGAACAGCTATGTACGTTTTCGATTTTCTATTCACTCATGATCTAGCCTGGTCGACCCAATCATGATATTGAAGGATGGGACCTTTTCTCGAAAAACTACGGATCCCCAGAACCTAAAACCCAGCAGCAGCATCTCCTTGCGTGCGAGATACTTCTATGGAAGCCGAAAAGAATGTGAAAGAAAGAAGGCGGCCTACTCATGGTTCAGGTAGGTATTCCCTAATGAGGGATTTCAATAGTTTTTTTTCTTTTTTGAGCCCCTCTTCCCATTCGCTCCGGGTTTCCGGAGTATCTATCTCCGCGGAGATTTCCAGATCGCAAGACATAATGCTCTTTGCGACACTGGAATAGATTTCTTCCGGTGGAGGCGAAACGGGGAACCGCACTATCCGCTTCTCACAATATTTGCGTACCGCCTTCTTTATCAATTTTTGAATGGAACGGTGAAGCGCCTCAAATTCTTCTTTTCGGGGACTTACTGGATAGGGGGGGGGTAGTAAAACGGGTTCTGGAGCCGTGCGAGATAGGGTTCTGAATGACCTCCGTCGAATGGTTGAAATGGTGGTGAAGCATCTCCACCAAATCCATATCGGCGCCCATCTGCAAAACGGGTTCCATTCCAACGGAAACCGCTTTCATATTAGTACTCTCAAAGAATTCCATTTTTCAATTCAAGATCTTTTGTTGGGGGAATGCCAAAAAAGTTCAAGTTTCTCTTTTCCTATTATCCGATTCGGAATATGATCCCGAACTCCGAAATCAGTCTTGTAGAGCGTTAGAATGCGAAAAGGGTTTTGCTTCCTCCCAATCCAATACATACCAACTGAAATCAAAGGGTAAAAAATAGATATAGATTCATTTTAGTATGATAGGTCGAACTGTGTACATCACGAAGAATCTCGAATTCTTTCCAAGAAAACTTCGTTCGAATTGCATGTGTTAAGCATATAGCTGAAGTAGCATGATTTTTCCTTCTTAGCGCTTAGGCTACTGACTTCCTATGAGCTTCAACCTTACCTTCTCTTACTTAGATAGAAGAGGTAGTAAGCAAAACTTTCTACAATCTTCTCTTTCTTATTATATAATATATAATTTCTAAACTAAAGAAGATGAGCTCAACAGAATGGAGTAGCTGAGAGGAGGAATTGAGCTTGTTGAAATGGCCAGCTGTATGTTGGTTGCTATCTTGAGTGAAGAGAGGACTTGCTTTTCTTACTGTGGTACTTAGCCCGGGTAATTGATTGACTTTCAAAAGTCCCAACAAGCAGGAGTTTCCTTGCTGCATCCGTTTTCTTGCTTGCTCCTATTCAATAAAGAACAAATATTCTATATACTATATTTCCTTTGTCCACTCCCTTAATCTAGTTATGGGAAATCCCAATTCTAAGCGAGACAGGTTCTTGAATGAAGGTAGGCCAAACCATATGCTTCCATTGAAAGCTCTTAGTGGCTAGTAAGTCAGAAAGAGAGAGATTTTTGGGAAGGAAAGCGCCCCCTTTTTTACCTATCTAGAGGAAGTGAAGACCCCCTAGAAAGAGTTTTCCTGGGGGAACAGCTACCTGAGGAACTGGCAGAGGAACTCAACCAGGGGTTGCTGGAACAGGTGTCGGTACTGGCGGTACTGTAGTTGCTGGCACTGGAAAAAAGGAGAAATTTCTATCAGTTCGATGGCGCTACTGCTCTAGAGGAAGGTGCTTTCAAGCCGTTATGTGGAGTTACTCTTACTGAAACAAGTCTTACTGGGGAAACTGCGCTTACTTGAACCGGAGTGACTAGAGTGACTTTAACTGGAACTGGCTTTAAAGCCTCTCAGAAAAGAAAAGATTTATGGGAGTGAGAGGCCTTAGGTTTCTGAAGAAGCTTTTAGGCTTGCTTTTAGGCTATACCTTAACCGTTTTCCGCTTAGAAAGGTATTATTTCCCTTCAATCTAGCCGTAGCCCAGGCAAGTACCAATCTATTGGAAGACAAGTACCTTGGGAAGGCCAGTCTCTTGATATTGGAAGAAGTAGTTTGATTGCTTCAAATCCAATTCGTGAGTCTTCCTCTGCTCTTAGCTCAACGTCACATATCGGTTGTTACAACTACTAGTTGGTTTTAGCTCTTTGTCGCATATACAGGCTAAGACCCTCTCATAGCCATCTCTTTAGATCTGACGCCCAAAGAATCCCATCTGTCACGGAATCCTGAAAGAGGAGCAATTGGATCGCTGATAAATTCTATACAAAGCCGGAAAGTCCTAAGGCATTGATTCTAGTGTCAACACAAGAGCAAGAAAACGCCCATACCCCTATAATAGAGCTAAAGCCGAAAGCTTTGAACATTCGCTTTTCTCGGGTTCCTCCCTCTCATTTCCTTCCAGGTTAGCTTTGAACTTGGGGTGGCCACAATCGGCCTTGGGGTCACGAGGATCAGATCCTCAAACAGGGCAATGATAGACAGGCATCGCAAATCTCTTCCTAGCCGTGCGAGATAGGGTTCAACAATCCTTTTTTCATTGATCTCGTATGACCAATCCACGATTCCCAGCTTAAAGGAATGGCCTAGATCATCAGTACCTGGAAACCCGTCTATGGGTAATCCCTAGTGATCGGTGCCCCATCCATCATTCCCTATACCCCTTATGGGTGGGTTGTAGAACAGAGAAAGCAGACCGGACAATGAGTTGACCTAGGGAAATTTCCCAAGATGAGAAAGATGGATGCCCTGCTGGTCTTGAGTAATTCGAAACACGTATAAAGGAAGGTCCATCGCTTATTCTTTTCCGGTTCTTGAGTTCTTCATTCGGGAAAAAGTGTTGAATGGCAAAAACCCGTGGAATACCTGTTATCTACCTAGGTCAGATTGTGAGCTACGAGGGAATGAGTTTGGACTCTCGCAGTAACCACTACCCTAATCTCAGTTCACATCCCGAGGGAAAGGGAATGAGTAAGAAAGAACCTTAGTTTCACAGTTTCTCTCTTTCTCTTTTGAGGGAGCGGAGGAGCAATCAAACTAAAGCGCGTTAGCGCAGGAGTTTTCTTGCTTGGTCAAGGAGTGACTTCTTCCCTTGCTTTTTCTTCATAGAAAGAGCTTACAGTAGTGGGGGGAAGGAGAATCTTTAATAATCAAAATAGTTAAGAACTTTCTACTAATAGTACTTCTTGATCTTCCCTCTCCCCCTTATAGTAGTGGGGGGAAGAAAAGTGAAATAGTTTCATACTGCTGTTAGTAACTAGTTTACCCCCTAACAGTTTCTTCATCGGGACCCGGCCCAGTGAGTTAGCATTCCTCCCTTCCTCATTCGTTTGCTTTAAAGCCTCATATCGCACTACCTGGCGGGTATGAGACATTACCCACGCCTAGGGATTCTCAAGCTGTGGTTCGCCCTGTCCTTCCCTTGCTAACAGGCCCAAGTCAGTAAGCATTTACCCTTGATCGCTTCAAGCGCATTCGCTTAAGAACAAGAAACTAACTATTCCGGAGAAAGAGAGTGCAACTAATCCGCTTATCTGCCTCGTTAGTGGATACACATTATCGGATAATATCTCCTCCTCCGCTCGTTACACAATGCTTGCCCCGTGAAGGGAAAGAGTCGTTGGGCTAGGCTAGGAGACTGAATTAGAACTCGTAGCTAGATACATAGTAAGGGAACACAGATGCCCCGTTGCTAGAATCCAAATAAGGAGCTTCTCTCACCCGTTGCTAAAAACCATTGTTAAGGAAGTTGTTTGCCCCCTCAAGGGAAAACAGCGAGAAGGGACATAGCTCACTCGTACTAGATAGAAGCTAGAGTTAACTGATCTTGTTTGCCCCGTAGGAGGAAAGGGAGAAGAGCAGAAAGGATGCAATCCATTCGAAGCGACTTTAGGCTACAGAGGTTACCTATGTTCCGACTCCGACCCTACTCGTAGGGCCAAGTGGAGCTCCTTTTGAAGGCACGGAAACACTATTGGGCCCGAGCTTTCTAAGTTGAATCAAAAGGACCTTCTGGAAGTTCATCCCCTTTTCCAACCTCTTGGCTAGGATCCTACTAGTAGCGGTTATCCGGCTTCGCGAGACCACTCTTGGATCTACTCATGGCTAGGCACCTGGAGCGCCCTTCTACTTCTAATAGGCGTGATCGCTACTTAAAGGTTGAATTCCAGAGATGCGCTTCTTCATTGTTCTTATGATATTATTGTTTGAGGTCGAAATTCCTTATTTTTTGCTATGAAAAAGCCCTTCTCCTTCCGGGAGAAAGGGTGGAATTCTAGTCCAAATCAAGTGAAATCATAGTAGTCTCGAATTTAGCCTTTTTTTGCTGGTAGAATCATTTGAATTGCATGTGTTAAGCATCTCGGTTGAGGCAGAATAGAGTGGAAATTGGATTATGGATCACTTACGGTATCTTGTATCTTGGTTTTGTCCTCGATCTACTTTTCCCGATTTGAGGGGCTTCATTCGAAGTAAAAGCAATGCGAACTACGATGCTTGCCTTACTTTATTAGAAAGCGGTTTCAGTGCCGAATCCTTTAATGGTAGAGCTGGGGTGAGCAGGTCTTTAACTGAACCAAGGCCGAATCCCTAATTCGAGAAGTGCTCCGGTGTGAGTCAGTGCCTAATGCGTTGAGTAGGGGCGAACTCCGGCTTTCGAATGAGGTTTCGCGCGAATGCATGACTCCCAAGAGGAGGCACAAGGCTTTCATTCCTTTACAGGTCAATTACATCGAGCTTTGACAACTTTCAGGCTTTTTTGGGGGTGTCCCTTCTGTCTTTAATTTCCGAAGGGCAAGGTGGGGAAGGAAGAACTAGTCTAGGACTATAGGGAGTTCCCGGTGTAGACCAGAATCCAAGGGAGAGAGTTAGAAACAGAAGACGCAAGCAATAAGGGCAGTTAACCCTGCATCGTGTGGATTGGACATCGGGGCTACCAAAGTTCTCTTCTCACGCATGCTGTTAAGGTCTTTGTCCTTTTTCCTTGACTATCTATAAGGGACTAGGGGTGCCTTCTTTTGGTCTATGGGTTCAAAGAGGGTAGGTAGCAACCTTCGATTCTCGTGCATGAAGCCGAGTTTCCTAGGCGGGGGTCTAGGGCTTTTCCGGGTCTTTCCTCCAGGGAAGAATCCATCCAGTAGCAAGCGCTTGAGAATGAGGAGAAGGTAACTAGCCTTGGAAGCGAATGAGTAGGCGCTATCTAACTCAATCCGTGCTAAAAGGAAGGAAGAAGTCACTCCTTGACCAAGCAAGAAAACTAAAGCGCGGTACCTTACTAACGCTATACGGCTTTCGCGCTAGCGCTAGTGCCCCGTACTCTTTTAGGCCGTTGATTCTTGGCTTTCGCGCGTTTACTAGCTGCTCAAGGCCTTGCTTGTTGGCTTTCGCGCTAGTTGCTAAATCCGTTGCTTGTTGGAAGACTTTATTTGAATAGTTTTCCACGAGCTCTCTCTATTATCCCGCCTCTTAATGGTTGGGAGATAAGAAGGGCCGGAAGGATATCAATCCTAATAAATGGAGTGGACTGGGCTAAGAGTGATTACATTCCGTAATCCTAACCTCAGTGAGCAGACGATTTGCTGCCATTTTCTCTTTCCTGAAAAAGTGGGCCTATTCAAAGAAAGCAAGGCAGGAAACTCTATCTGAATCTCCACCTTGGCTAGGGCTATCGTCAGACTATGGCTGTCTAGAGTAGAGTCGAGGCTAGCGGGCGCGTGGGAAAACCAGAACTACTAGTAACGGGATTTGCCTGCAATACGAGTTAGGGGAATGGCACTGAAGTTTGAGAACTTTAGCTACGGACTTAGGTTAGCTAGCTCAGCTTAGGCTATTTTGATTAAGGAACTAGGGTAATGCGAAGACAAAGAAGGCCTGGTGAGTCGAATCAGGCGCGGCAGCCAGGCTTTTTTGCGGAAAAATTGAAGATAGGAGAATTAGGTTCAAGCAAGAGACTCCGGGTTTTGCCTAAGGCGAGTAGCAGACTCTGGTTTCAGTGCACGTGTGGAAGGCAACTCTGTTTAGCCAGCAAGCATAGGAAAGCAATCCCCTTAACTAATAGAGGAACTTACTATGAATGCTAATCCATTAGTTCTAGCTCGAAGTTTGCCCTTAGTTGTCTCGAAGTTAGCTGCTTGGCATGAGTAGCTTGGCTTGCTCATGCGGGGCTTTGGAAAGAAAGTCAAAAGGGAAAAAATATACTAATCCTCTAATCCAGCTCGAGAAGTTTTTTTTGTTTCAAACAAAGTAGATCGGGAGTTCAAGCGGATGTTCAATTAGGGTGAGGTTGACTAGAATAGTCTACGGGCCACTTAGCTAAACGAGATCCTGAGTATCGACTGTCGTGTGAGTCTCGACCAATGTGTAGCTGCCGTTAAAAAAAAGGCTAACAATAACGGCATTCTAAATTAAGATAACAGGATTCCAGCTTGAAAAAGTGTACGTGCTTTTGAAAGTCTAAGTATATGTAGAGATGTGAAGGTGCCTCAGGAACCGCCCTAACCCCCTGACGTTGTTAGAGGCTTTGGCTATTCGTAGATCTTTTATACAGGCGATTTAGCTACTTTCAAGCAAGAAAACTAAAGCGCGTTAGCCCCGTACTCTTTTAGGGAAATGGACTGGTTTTTTGGGTGCTCCCCTATCTCGTTGAGGGCCACTTCACTTACCTTACTAGATAGGGGGTACTTCAGTGCTTTCGGCTTTTTAAAGCTAAGGTTGAGAATTTCTTCTTTTGTCATCGGATTCCAGTTTTGCACTAAGATTCCCCTTGGAATATGTCTCATCAGCTTTCTTTCAGTTTACAGCCACTCATGGAATTGATCATCAGTTCTCCTATATACCTCAAAGCAAAATGGGGTCGCAGAAAGGAAGCATAGACACATATCAGAGAAAGGGCTCTTGCTCTGATGTTTGACAGCCCCTATTCTATTCTAAGGCCCCCCCCCTATCTAGTAAGGTTTATGCTTAATGAATTCTTTTTTGATAACGAAATACATACACCATCCATAAACGAGCTTTGAACTAACCCCCTATGAATTAGTTCTAAGAAAGGAATGCGATAACCAGAGAGAGAAGGCACAGGCGATGGGCCCCATACATCAGAATGCAAAAGGGCTAATGGAATTGAAACAAGAAGAAGATTGGAATTCGTAGGTGTTGCCCGTGTTTGGCCAGCTGACAGCTAAACCAAGAAGAGAGAATAAAGAACTAGCAGATGCAGGAAACAATTGAAGGCGTTCTAGTTTGTTCAATGTAGTCGAAGACCTAACAACCAACAAGAAGACCTCTATAAGTCCTTAGTTGCCAAAGATCAGGAAGCTCTTTGTTATGAAGAAGCCATAAATAAATCAGAGGAGAATGAAGGTCTAAAGCATTGTTGGGTTGGCTACGGGCGGCACCCTATAGCTATAACATTATGCCTGTGTAGATCCTTGACAACCTTATTATTAAGGGAAGCATAACCATAGGGTCAAGATGGCATAGCTTTGGCGATTATCACAAAGTTGTCCAACCGAAAAAATGGATTGAGAGACGGAACCAACATAGCATCATTGAGATAAATCACATTGCCAGAACGAGATGATAAAAAGATCGTAGCCATGTCTGAAATAGAGAGTGGGGCGGTGAAGACGACACTTTTGCCTTGGTACGGCGCAAATGCAGCTCTTTTTTTTTGATTTACCGTAGAATCCACAGGAGGTCAAATTCAGACTTCTGTTTCATTATTTCAGTGTCATTTTCGACCTAACAAGAATTGAATCACGCTCTG